GGATGAATTACTGAACCTGCGAAACCTTATGACAGATATTTATGCCCAAAGAACGGGCAAAGCTTTCTGGAAGATATACGTAGACATGGAAAGGGATTTTTTTATGTCAGCAGAGGAAGCTCAAGACCACGGAATAGTTGATCTGGTCGCAGATCAAAATAATCCAAATTTGAATTCAGAATCTGAAGGAGGTATTGTATGAACAACCAAACAACCTTAGGGATGCCATCTCTAGAAAAAACGAAAAGGAGCTATTCTAAGACCAAACAAACAACCTTAGGGATGCCATCGCCATCTCTAGAAAAAACGAAAAGGAGGTATTCTATGAAGAAACAAACAACCTTAGGGATGCCATCTCTAGAAAAAACGAAAAGGGGGTATTCTATGGCAACAATCTCTGTGATGACACCAATTAAAATCAAAAACAGGGGGTATTCTATGGCAACAATCTCTGTGATGACACCAATTAAAATCAAAAACAGGGGGTATTCTATGGCAACAATCTCTGGGATGACACCAAACCCGACACCACCTCCTTCTATATTGATTTGGCTTTTAAATCTTTTGAAGAGGTTAATTAGGGAGTATTTTTTTAATACTGATTCCCCTAGACTAGCGTTTTTGATTTTTAGGCTTTTAATTCTTTTGAAGGGGTTAATTTCAGAATATTTGAGGAATAATAATCCCCCTGAAATAGTGTTTTTGCTTTTTAGGCTTTTGAATCTTTTGCAACGATTAATTCAAGAATATTTTAAAAAATTAATTAAATTCATTAAGGAGTATTTTTTTTATGAAGACGATTCTTATGATATTACGACTTATTATATTGATAATAGCGGAGATGATTATAATCCCTATCGCAATAATCTTGATGATGATAATTATATGTTTAATAATGTATTGATATATATTCTAATCTGTATGTTATTGGTATTCTTAGTAGAGTCTTTCCGGAAAAGATTTTATATTATAGTTGTGGCAAAATCTAATTTTTTCAAAGATTGATAAATCTAAATTAGAAAATGAAAAATAAGGATTACTCATGAGTAAGAAATTAAAAAGTATTCCTGAAAGGTAATACCTTTCAGGAATACTTTTTAATTTCTTTTAGTTGTTCTTTACTTTAATTGTCTTACCAACCGGATTTTATAGAATCTAAAAAATTCATAATTATCCGGTTAGGATTGATCTAAACCAGCTCATTATATATATATGATTCACCATGCCAACTATAAAACAACTTATTAGAAACACAAGACAGCCAATCCGAAATGTAACAAAATCTCCCGCTCTTCGGGGATGCCCTCAGCGCCGAGGAACATGTACTAGGGTGTATGTGCGACTCGTTTAGATCATAGACTAAAATATAAAAATCTAGTCTATTACTAAGAATTATATATATAATTCTATTGTGTATAAAATTTATGGTTTCGATTGGTGCAAACCGAATCACCTTAATTTGTAATTTAAGATGAAAAATACTTTCCCATTGGTAACAAATAGTTATCCATTAAGCGGGAAAAATCCAATTTTAAATAAAAAATTGTGCCCTAAATTTTGCAATAACGGACTAAGAGGGTCAACTACCCAGCTAATCTTCATACTTAAATACCGTTACTGTATAGCTAGATTTTGTTGTGAAAGACCTATTACTAGATATTTCATGGGTAGAGCCCATAAGTGTGAACTGTACAAGTTCACAATAACATTGATTGAATGAGGATTCAATGAAAGAAGGGGCTCCGGTGTATAGAGAGGACCTCACCGTTTAACAAGTAATCATAGAAACGATGGAACCCACCATTTCTTTGTCTATTTCTATTAAATTAACTATGCTTTTTTGAATACCTAGTATCATTTTTGAATACCTAGTATCAATAGAATTTCTTATTAAGAGGTTAAATACTTAGAAAAAAATAAAAAAAATCGTGGTTGGGAAGGTTATAGCAGCAAAAGCCATTGGAATTTTAATTTTATACATTGGAAGAATCCATTTTGTTATTAATAGACTAGGAAGGATAAAAGAATAACTGAAAGAAAAAAAGAAAATAGTTATTCATCAAAGTCTCACTTATTCAATGACCAGAGTTAAACGAGGATCTATCGCTCGAAAACGGAGGACAAAAAATAGTTTATTTACATCAAGCTTTGGCGGAGCTCATTCAAAACTTACTCGAACTATTTCGCAACAGAAAATAAAAGCTTTGGTTTCGGCTGATCGGGATAGAGATAGTAAAAAAAGGGATTTTCGCAGTTTGTGGATCAGTCGAATAAACGCAATAATTGCCCAAAATAAAAACAACGTATACTGTATTTATAGTAAACTAATTTATAATCTGTACAAGAGTCAATTGCTTCTTAATCGTAAAATAGTTGCACAAATAGCTATATTAAAAGGGAATTCTCTTTTTATGATTGCCAAGGAGATCATAAAAAATAAAAATTCCCCGGAGACTCAACTCCGGGAAGGTGGTAGAATAAAAGAAATTTGTATGATAAAATAGAATTCATATGATAAAGTTATCCAAATAAATAAACAACCACGCTCAAAAAAATTATTCTTCTTCACCTATTATCTTTTTTCTTACAACGCAACATCCTCAATTAGGATTGTCGTATTTTTCGAAAAAAAAAAAAATAAATATCAATCCGCATTGAGTTTGAGTTTCGATTCAAAATGAAATTTACTTGAAGAGTAACTCTATTTATTTTTTTTTTTTAGAACAGTAGTAGGAGTTCTAGCGATCGACTCGCTTTTTTCATATTTTTTTTTTTCATATCTTTTTTTTTCATATTTTTTTTTTTCATATCTTTTTTTTTCATATCTTTTTTTTTCCTTTTTAACAAAAAGTAACGAATTAACACTAACAAAAGGTAACAAAGATAAAATACGAGCTTGTTTTATAGCAATCGTAATTAATCGTTGTTGTTTTAAGGTTGATCTATTCACGCGTCTAGATAATATTTTTCCTTGTTGACTAATAAGTCGACAAAGTAAACTCATGTTTTTATAATCAATTCGATCCCCCGATTGGATCGGGGACAAACTCCTACGAAAAGATTTCTTACATTTAAAAAGGAGTCGCTTAGATTTATCCATGGTTTGTTTATTCCTATACCGAAAATCCCATTTCTTATAAAAAAAAGGATTTGTTTTATTTATATTCTTATTTTTTTTTTAATATATATTTATATTTGTTATATAAGGAAATATATGCTATTTCTAGGTTGTTCTATATATAATTTATAGAATCTAATTTATAGAATTTACCTCCTAAGGGTGACACACAAGCAATCCATTTTCTCTATTTCTTTATCTCGACGTGAATCGTATGTTTGCAACAAAAGGGACAGAATTTTCTCAATTCCAATCGATTGGGTGTATTGTGTCGATTCTTTTGAGTAATATATCTAGAAATACCCCTAGATTCCTTATTAACACTCTTTTTATCACAACTGCTACATTCCAAAATAACAGTTATTCTTATATCTTTACCCTTGGCCATGAACCTCCTTTGGTTTTTTTTGATTCACTTAACTCTTCTATTTTAAGATTCGAAGCGAAGAAGAAAAAAGGAACGAAAAAAGTATAAGTTGATAATTCAAAATCAAATTATGAAAGATTTTGTTCCAATTCATTTTATATAGTACAGTAATAATTCAGTAATACAATGATTTAGAACTATATTTCGAATCACAGTACAGTATTTCATTTTTCATTTAAATATCTTGTATGATATTATTGACCCCCCCAAGTATTCTATTACAATTCCATTTATGGTCTCACTCTATTATTAAATTAATAGCAATGGAATTGAATTAATACTTCAATTCCATTGAAACCTGGGAAAAACTCCTAATTTCACGGAGGCCAAATCCACCTTTCTTAAATTAATTTGCTCTTTTTTTTTTTTCGAACTTATTCTAGTCTAATTAGAAAAAAAAAAAACGAACCAAGAGGGATTTAATCACAGATATTTTATTGGATCTCTAATCTTTGTCACCCCTTCCCGTGCCAATAACTAGAATCAAAAAAAGGGGAATGTCAATGCATCCGGGAATAAACGATTGATTTCTATCAAGAGACCTGCTAGAACCGCGAACCATAGAGTACTTGCCACTGGTGCCACAGAGAGATATGTTTTTAGATCTCGCATTTCAAATCCTCCTTCGTTTTTTTTCTTGTAATTTGTAATAATACAGAATTACATATTAGGAATATGATCAATAATTATACATTCCATTAAAACAATATTTTAAATTTTTATATTTTTTATTATATTTTAATTCTATTATTTTAATGCTATTATATATTTATTTATATATATTATACTCTTTATGTTCTTGTTATTATTATTATATTCTTTATATTGTTAATATTTATATTATATATCCTATCTATTCATCGATATCTTATTTATACGATATAATAAAGTAAAAAAAAAAAAAATGACAGGATATATTCTATATATATATAATGGAAAAATGTGGAAAACAAGACAAAAAGTCTTTACAATGACAATGGAAACCAATGTAAAGGGATGTAGCGCAGCTTGGTAGCGCGTTTGTTTTGGGTACAAAATGTCACAGGTTCAAATCCTGTCATCCCTATCCCTAACTAGTAGTTATCGTATCAGCAGTAACAATAGATCAATTGCGACCGATTCAAATGGATACATACTCAATATGAATAGTTCTCCATATTGAGTATGTATGCATGCAAGATCTATTGCCATCACAAAAAATTATTTATGAAAAGAAAGCGCTCTTAGTTCAGTTCGGTAGAACGCGGGTCTCCAAAACCCGATGTCGTAGGTTCAAATCCTACAGAGCGTGATTCCGCCCGATTCTTCTTAGATTGAGAATGACACTTAAATCTTAAATATTAAATAATGGGATAACAGTCTAATCAAAAGTTTTAATTTGATCTACTGTGAATTAGTATTAAAACAAAGAAATGGCAGGTCAATAAACAAGAGAGATGTTACTTAAATCAAATA